CATAAATCTCTTAAATCTGGATAAGAAAAAAAGACAAGATAATTTCTAATATAATCTCTTAAAACAAAAAGGAAAAAGAGAAAAGAATTTCTAAAAAGCTCCCAGCTGCTACTGCTGTTTTCTTGATCTACCCAATTGGTCAAGGAAGCTTTTCAGATGAGACATTCATAAACCACTCTACCTTAATTCTTAGAGGATAATCCCAATTTAAATTGAATAGTACATTATATAAATATATAATAACAAATTCCTAAAAAGATTAATAAAAAAAAGAAAATATACGAAGAAATTCGTCCACCCCCTACATATTTGATAGCCTCTCCCATAAAAAAACTTGAAATACCAACTCCATTTGGAATTCCATCAATTACTTGTCTATCAAAAAAATAATTGAATTTAGCTAACTTTCTGACACTCGCAATTAAAGATACTTCAAAAAAAGCATCTATATAACCACGATTATATGACCAATCATATATAACATTGATTATTTTATCAGCAATAATTTTTTTAGGAACACCTTTTTGAAATAAATTTAATAAGTTCAAATTTTGTAAAGAAGAAAAAACGGGTTTATAGAAAAAAGACGCTATCAATATTCCGAAAAAAGCTAAACTCACCGAAAAAGTTGCATTTGTAAAAAATTCATACCAATCCACAGAATTCTTTGAATTTTGATGTAAAAGGTCTATAGACGGAATTAACAATTTGGATAATATATCCAAATCTATTCCTTCTTGGCTGAAAGAAATTCCAATCGACCCAACGAAGAAAGTAAAGAATACTAATATAAGCATAGAAAATAGCATAGTATTGTCTGATTCATGAGGATAAAAAAAAGGAATGTTTTTAGTACCAAAATAGGTACTATCAAGAAAAAGACGTGTTATGCTTTTGACATTTCGATTAATTCGATGTGAATATGTCCTCTTCCGAAAAAAAGAAGTCCTTTCATTATTATTCATTGTTAATAAAGCTAATAAATGAATCTTCTTTTTTAATTTTTTTTTTCCTTCTTTGCCCCATAAAGATATTGAATAGAATGAACTATTTTTCTTTCCATTGAAATTTTGAAAATGAACGTTTAAATATCCTTCAAAAACAAGTAAATAGATTCGAAACATATAAAATGCAGTTAATCCTGCTGTGGAACAAGCTATTATTGCGAAAATTGGTGAATACAACCAACTATCATTAAGAATCTCATCCTTGGACCAAAAACAAGCAAAAGGTGGAATACCACAAAGAGAAAGTGTACCTATTAAAAAAGCGGTTTTTGTAATTGGCGCATGTTTTGTTAAACCGCCCATAAGAACCATATTTTGACTTTTATCTGGAGAATATCCAACAATTGCTTCCATTGAATGAATAATGGATCCAGATCCTAAAAACAACAATGCTTTTGAATAAGCATGAGTAATCAAATGAAATAAAGCAGCTCGATAAGAGCCCATACCTAAAGCTAACATCATATAACCCAATTGAGACATTGTCGAATAGGCCAAATTTTTCTTAATATCTTTTTGAGCAATAGCTAAAGTTGCCCCTAATACTACTGTTATTATACCTATCAAAGCTATTCCAGTCATTATCGAGGGTATAACTATGAAAAGAGGAAGAAGTCGAGCTACAAGAAAAATTCCTGCTGCTACCATGGTAGCAGCATGTATAAGAGCGGAAATAGGAGTAGGCCCTTCCATAGCATCCGGTAACCATACATGAAGAGGGAATTGGGCAGATTTCGCAACTGAGCCGCAAAATAAGAAGATGGCGCACAAAGTAACAAAAAAGATATTAACCTCATTCTTATAAATCAAGTTATTGAATATTTGAAATAAATCCCGAAATTCCAAACTACCCGTTATCCAATAAAGACCTAAAATTCCTAATAATAAACCAAAATCCCCTACACGATTAGTTACAAACGCTTTTTGACAAGCATTTGCCGCAATAGGACGTGTGAACCAAAAACCTATTAATAAATAAGAACACATTCCAACCAATTCCCAAAAAATATAAACTTGTATCAAATTTGAACTAGTAACTAATCCCAACATTGAAGTATTAAAAAAACTCATATAAGTAAAAAATCTCAAATATCCTTGATCATGAGACATATAATTATCACTATAAATAAGAACCAGAATACCAACAGTAGTGATTAATATCGACATAATAGAAGTAAGTGAATCGATCAAGTAGCCAAACTCTAAAGAAAGATCATTATTTATAGTCCAAGACCATACATATTGATAGATAGAACTGTTCTTGATTTGATGAATAGATAGATCGATCGAAAAAATCATAACTATCGTTAACAATAAAATACTAGGAAAAGCCCACATACGGCGAAGATTTTTTGTTGCCGTGGGAAAAAGAAGAAGTCCTACCCCTATTAAAATAGGAACTGGAAGTGGGATGAAAGGTATGATCCATGAGAATTGGTGTGTATATTCCATACAAAAAAAAATAAAGAATAAAAAATATTTTGATTCTTAATGAATTTTCTTTCTTATTCGTTTGTTTTATCTCTTTTGTAAAGGGTTCGGTTAATAAAAAAGTGGATATATAAATAGAATTTGATATTTTTAATTATTCTAAATCTTTGCACAAACAATATTTCCAATATTGCAAAGTACAAAGTAAAAATAGACCAATAACCAAATTCCTAGTCAAAAATGAAAATTGATATTCTTTTTAGTAATATTAATTAATTTAGTAATATTAATTAATAATTACTAAAAAGAATTACTATTATTAAATAATATAATAATAAATAAAAACAAAATTTGGAAAATGAAAATTTTTATCTATAGAGTGAGGGTAAATAATTACACCAAAACTAAGAACATTCGTTTATTTTGATATCAATCAGAAAAAACAATTCATATGACATGACCCAATAAAATAATCCTTTTTTTATTATTCAGAAACATTAGTTCAAAAATGAACTAATTGACTAATTGATTGATTATTTTACATTCCAATAAAAAGAAAAAGAGATCTATATATATCTATGTTTGGAAAAATTTGGAAAAGGTTTCTAATATTCAATGTTTTTACTTTAGATAGAAAAAAAAAAGAGGGAATTCAGATAGATAAGACATATGGCTAATTAAAGAAGAATTCGTTTTCATTTACAGAAGAAATGTCTTTCACATCGAACTATAGAAATGAAAAAACTATCCTAGTTGGATGGCAGTTCCAAAAAAGCGCACTTCTATATCAAAAAAAAAAATTCGGAAGACTTATTGGAAAAAAAAGGGATATTGGACAGCATTGAAAGCCTTTTCATTAGCTAAATCCATTTTTACAGGGAACTCAAAAAGTTTTTTTTGTAACAAATAAAAATGTTGGAATAATCTGAATTAGCTCGATTCAAAGAGTATTCTTTAATACTAATTTTATACTAATAAAGATAAAGAATATTTACTAATATAGAATATTGACCATATATTTAGAATATATTATATAGAATATATATAATATATTCTAAATATATAATCTAACTAAAATTTTTGGAATGTATTGTTAAATTATAGATATATTAATTAATTAACTATTTCATTGAAAAAACGGAAATGCATTTCTTTAGAGTAAGAAAATGAAATAACTAAAAAATGAGTCATAAACAACTACAAAAAAATCTTCTTTTTCATTCCTGGATTAAAGTCAGAACTATCTAGTTCCAGTTTCAACAGGGCTTTTTTTGAATTTGAAAAAGTGTAAACTACGAAAAACCCATCCCCCGTTGTTAAATTTGAAAACTAACACTGGAAATGAAAAAAACAAGAATACAACTTCGTATTGAAATTGAAACGTTCTATTTTTTTATTTTAAGATTATTTATATTAATAATAAATTACTATACTTATAGTTAATATTAACTTATAGCTTATAGTTAATATTAATTTATTCTATAATATATTTCTATATTTGAATAAATCCAAATTTCAAATTTATTTAATAATATTTAATAAAATAAATCTTTATTTAGAATTATAATAGAATTCTTGAAATTGTTTCATGTTTAGTAAACAAATGTAATAAATAAATATTGCACTTTAATTAATTCTTTCAATCTCGACGATTGACTAATGAATCGGTTATTATGATTTCGAGTAAGCCGCTATGGTGAAATTGGTAGACACGCTGCTCTTAGGAAGCAGTGCTAGAGCATCTCGGTTCGAGTCCGAGTGGCGGCATGGCATCCTATCCTATATTCTAAAAGAATAAGTCCTATAATGAATTCAATTCCCGATTTCTATTCCTAGTATTCATACCTTTTTTATTTTCATTATAGATATTTATTTTCATTATATATATGATATTTTCAACTTTAGAGCATATATTAACTCATATATCGTTTTCGGTCATATCCATTGTTATTTCAATTCATTTGATAACCTTATTAGTCAATGAAATCGTAGGATTATATGATTTGTCCAAAAAAGCCATGACAATAACTTTTTTCTGTGTAACGGGATTGTTAATTACTCGTTGGTTTTTTTCGGGCCATTTACCATTTAGTGATTTATATGAATCCTTAATCTTTCTTTCATGGGGTTTTTCTATTTTTCATATGGTTCCGTGTTTTAAAAAGGATAAAAACCTTTTAAGTACAATAATCGCACCAAGTGTTATTTTTACCCAAGGCTTTGCTACTTCGGGTCTTTTAACCAAAATGCATCAATCCGTAATATTAGTACCCGCTCTACAATCCCATTGGCTAATGATGCACGTAAGTATGATGATATTGGGCTATGCGGCTCTTTTATGTGGATCATTATTATCAGTGGCTATTTTAGTCATTACGTTTCAAGAAGTCATCCAAATTATTGGTAAAAGCAATAATTTGGATTCTTTAAATAAAGAATTTGATTTTGCTGAAATCAAATACATGAATATGAATGAAAGAAACAATGTTTTACGAAAAACTTCTTTTTCTTCTTCTAGAAATTATTACAGGTCTCAATTTATTCAACAATTGGATCGTTGGGGTTATCGTATTATTAGTCTAGGTTTTCTCTTTTTAACGATAGGTATTCTTTCAGGAGCAGTATGGGCTAACGAGGCATGGGGATCATATTGGAATTGGGATCCAAAGGAAACTTGGGCCTTTATTACTTGGACCATATTCGCGATTTTTTTACATACTAGAAAAAATAAAAAATTGGAAGGTGTAAATTCTTCAATAGTGGCCTCTATAGGATTTCTTATAATTTGGATATGTTATTTGGGGATCAATCTATTAGGAATAGGACTACATAGTTATGGTTCATTTACATCTAATTGAATTAAAATGAGTAAAGAACCTGAGATATAAAAATATGGAAAGCATATATATACTTTCCATAAATTAAACTTGCCAAAAATCGTCGAGAACCCTTTAAATCAAGTAATGTAATGATTCAAGGGGTTCTCACAAACAACAAACATATTCGATTACAATTCCATTTTTTTAAGTGAATCTAACGTAAAAATATCTTTTTCATTGTACAAAGGGTTTTTTCTCTTTTTGATTTATTTGTTTTATTCACAAAAACTATCTATCAAAAATTAGATAGAATAGCTTCAACCTTCTCAACCGAGAATGAGAAAATGAAATCTGGATAAATACCAATACCTATTACGGGTATAAGGATAGAAATCGAAATAAATAATTCTCTCGGCCCAGAATCAAAAAAATAAGAGTTTGGTGTATTAAAGAACTTGTACCCATAGAACATCTGCCGTAAGATAGATAATAAATAAATAGGAGTTAATATCATTCCAATTGCTGTTACAAAAGTAATTAGTATTTTCATCATTAAAAGATATTTTTGACTAGTAATTATTCCCAAAAAAACTATCAATTCTGCAACAAAACCGCTCATGCCCGGCAATGCAAGAGAAGCCATCGATAAGATAGTAAAAATCGTGAATATTTTTGGCATTGGTATAGCCATTCCGCCCATTTCGTCAAGATAAAGAAGACGTAGTCTATCATAACTAGTTCCTGCCAAGAAAAAAAGCGCAGCGCCAATAAATCCATGAGATATTATTTGTAAAATGGCCCCGTTGAGCCCAGTATCACTTATAGAACCAATTCCTATAATAAGGAAACCCATATGAGATACCGAGGAATAAGCTATTCTTTTTTTTAAATTACGTTGACCAAAAGATGTTGAAGCGGCATAGATTATTTGAATAGAACCTAATATCATTAACCAGGGACAAAATATGGAATGAGCGTGGGAAAATAATTCCATATTAATTCGAACCAACCCATACGCTCCCATTTTTAATAAGATTCCGGCTAAAAGCATACAAGTGCTGTAATGTGCCTCTCCGTGGGTATCTGGTAACCATGTATGTAAGGGTATAATCGGCGATTTGACAGCAAAAGCAATAAGAAATCCCATATAGAATATTATTTCTAGCGCCACGGGATACGATTGATTAGTTAATGTTTCGAAATTTAATGTTGGTTCATTCGAACCATATAAACCGACACCCAGAATTCCCATTAATAAAAAAACAGAACTTCCCGCAGTGTACAAAATAAACTTTGTAGCTGAATACAAACGTTTCTTTCCCCCCCACATGGATAAAAGTAGATAAACGGGAATTAATTCCAATTCCCACATGATGAAAAAAAGTAAAATGTCTCGAGAAGAAAATGGTCCTATTTGACCGCTATACATTGCTAACATCAGGAAATAGAATAATTGGTATTCTCGAGTAACCGGCTGAGCCGCTAACGTGGCTAAAGTGGTGATAAATCCCGTCAGTAAAATAGGTCCTATAGAGAGTCCATCTATTCCAAATCTCCAGTAAAAATCAAAAAAATTGATCCATTTATAATTCTCCGTCAGTTGGATTAGTGGATCATCCAATTGGAAATGATAACAAAATGCATAGGTTGTTAGAAGGAGATCGATTAAGCATATACAAATGCTATACCACCTAATTACCTTATTTCCCCTATGAGGAAATAAGAAGATTAAAGAACCCCCGGCTATTGGCAAAACTACAACTATTGTTAACCAAGGAAAATAATTCGTGATAAAAATAAGATACACTTGGGCCAGAAAAGCCCGCGCTCAAAAGAAAATAGAAAAAAATCTTTTCTATTTTCTTTTGAGCACGGGTTTTTGCCAGTAAAAAAACGTATTCGTGTGGTGTTTTTTGAAACGTATCAATAACCTAGACCCATACTTCGAGTTGTTTCATGCCATAAATAAACTCGAACACTTAAGAAATCTGTCGGACAGGCGGACTCACACCTCTTACAACCAACACAGTCCTCTGTTCTTGGGGCAGAAGCTATTTGCTTAGCTTTACATCCATCCCAAGGTATCATTTCTAATACATCTGTGGGACAGGCTCGGACACATTGAGTACATCCTATACATGTATCATAAATCTTTACTGAATGTGACATTGTATCTATAGTAATTTTTGAACATCAAAAATGAAAATTATCGATCTAGTAAACTCGTAAATGAATCATATATTTATACACCAGATGAATCAATGATTTGTCAGAATTTTGCTAATCAAAATAGACGTCTCGATAAATTTAGAAGAACGAAGAGAAGAGGACCAGGATACTTTGATTCTTATGATTTCGCAAACGCAAACATGATCATACGTTGTGTAGCATACATGCTAATTTGAATTGATAAATATTACACTATTCAAAATTCTACTTTTGATTAATTATGATTAATGCTATTTATTCAACAAATTCGATTGATTGATACGGGTTGATTTTCTGTTACGAGAAATTGAAGAAACAATAGCCGGTCCGATAGCTGCTTCAGCGGCTGCAATAGCGATAACAAAAATTGAAAAAATATTTCCTTTTAATTGGCGATTATCAAAAAAATCAGAAAAAGTTACGAGATTTATATTAACTGCATTCAGTATAAGTTCAAGACACATAAGGGCTCTAACCATATTTCGGCTTGTGATCAATCCATAGATACCGATAGAAAATAAATAGGCACTCAAAACAAGTACATGTTCGAGCATCATTGACCAACTCCTTATCAATTTTGATTCATTTCAATATGAACAACAATTCAACAGATTCGATTGACTAAAGAATATAACAAACAAAAGAATAGATCGGCAATAAAAAAAATGGTTTCTACATAAAAACTATTTCACTTCACATAGAATTCGACAGAAATAAATGTGAGAAAATTGAATCTGGATTTATATTGCTAGTTCGCGAAAGATTTCTTATTGGCGAGCTACGACAATTGCACCTATCAAAGCAACTAAAAGAATTATTGAAATGAGTTCAAATGGAAGAAAAAAATCTGTTGATAAATGAATTCCAATTTGTTGACTAGTACTTATCAAATCTTGCTCAATAATCTGATTTGGTCTTGTAGTCCAAATAATTCCGTACCATGATGTATCTGGAATAGTAGTTATTAGTGAAACAAAAATACTTGTACAAACCATCAAAGTAATTCCATCCCCAACGGTCCAAAGATGAAAATCTTGGTAATATTCTGAGCTATTCATGAACATCACAGCAAATATGATTAAAATGTTAATAGCTCCCACGTAAATAAGTAGCTGTGAGGCAGCTACAAAATGGGAGTTTGATAAAATATATAATAAAGATATACAAACAAGAACCAGTCCCAACGAAAAAGCAGAAAAAATTGGGTTGGGAAGTAATACTACTCCTAGACTTCCTAATACAAGACCCGATCCCAGAAAGACTAAAAGAAAATCATGTAGCGTTTCAGGCAAATCCATTATATGTAAAACAAAGACAAAGAAATGGAAATTTCATGACCTTATTGATATGACCAGGAAAAAAATTTTTATATACTTAAATTTCTCTTTGCATTGAAAAAAAATTCTAAGGAGTTTGAATTGATATAAGTACAGTTATATAATCAACGTCATTCCAGTCTTTATATGAAAGAGTAAGTTTGAAACTATACTAAAACTAAAGTATAAAAGTATATATATATATATAACATATAACATATATAACTATTTAATATTTAAGATTTGGATACTATATTTATCTATTCTAGAATATATTTCTATAATCTAAAATATAATGTAGACTATTTCTAATCTGATATATAATATAATTTATAATTAATATTTATTTCTTTTTTTATAATATTTAAAAATTTTTTTTTTAGTAAAATTATCAAAATCTTATTTATATTATATATTATTCTATTATATATATATATTCTAGAATAGATAAATATAGTATTTAATTATAAAAAATCTTATTTATTTATTTGAATTATTTATTTGAATTGTTCGAATTGTATAATCATCAATTACTGACATTGGTAAACGGCCCAAAGCAATTTGATTATAATTCAATTCGTGACGATCATAAGTCGAAAGTTCATATTCTTCAGTCATTGATAAACAATTTGTTGGACAATACTCAATACAGTTACCACAAAAAATACAGATTCCGAAATCAATACTGTAATTAAGCAATCGTTTCTTTCGAATATCAGTTTCCAGTTTCCAATCAACAACGGGTAAATCTATAGGACATACACGAACACATACTTCACAAGCAATACATTTATCAAATTCAAAATGTATTCGACCGCGGAAACGTTCCGATGTGATTAATTTTTCATAAGGATATTGAATAGTTACAGGTAAACGATTTGCGTGAGATAAGATAATCATGAAACTTTGACCAATGTACCTTGCAGCTCGGACTGTTTGTTGACCATAATTCATGAACCCAGTTACCATAAGGAACATATCGTAAATATCTATGAATATTTTTGTTTTATTTCTTTCTCTTATTTGAGACAAGTAATGAATTATAGAAGATCAATCTTTTATAGTGAAAACAATTGAGACGAAGTTGTTAATAATAGATTACCGAGAGAAATGGGTAAAAGAAATTTCCATCCAAGATTTAATAATTGATCCATTCTTAGCCTAGGCAAAGCCCATCTTGTTATAATAGAAAGGAATAAGAAAAAATAAGTTTTAGCTAATGTAATAAACAGATCAATTGTAGTTCCAAAAACTCCATATGTTTTATTTATTTCAAAAAACTCAGAAACGAATATGTACGGAATAGAGATATTTGAACCGCCCAAGTAAAGAACTGTTACAAATAATGAAGAAATTAATAGGTTTAAATAGGAAGCAACATAAAATAAACCAAATTTGATACCCGAATATTCTGTTTGATAACCCGCTACTAATTCTTCTTCCGCTTCTGGTAAATCAAAAGGTAATCTTTCACATTCCGCTAGCGAAGAAATTAGAAAAACGATGAAACCCATAGGTTGACGCCACAAATTCCATCCCCAAAAACCATATTTTGATTGTGCATCAACTATATCAACTGTACTTAAACTGTTAGATAATCCTAGTCGGTGATAACATTACTGTTCCCATCTCTATTACAGAACCGTACATGAGATTTTCACCTCATACGGCTCCTGGAAAGCCTTAAGTAAATCTAAGGACCGGGCCGATTTTTTATCTCTTGATATATCCCTAAGATAGATAAGATTCAAATCTATCGGACGGTTCTGAATTAGACCAATTCAATTCTGTCTGTTCTAATAAATAATTAAATAAGAAAGAGAAATCCATTTTAATAAAAGATACAAAAGGTACTTCTGAATTGATCTCATCCCTTAAAAATCAAAATTTGAATTTGTTGAGTAATAACTGAATTCTTCAATAAAATACTCTTTTAAAATTATCAATAACCCTCATCATTTTCAATTACGAAAAAGAATTACACATTAGTTTCTTAATTATGACATGAATTTTATCTCCATGAATATGGATATTGATTTCTTGTGTTTTTTTCGTTCCTATTCTTCTTTTTTGTGCTATGAAAAAGGGACTTAAAAAATTGAAAAGGATTTTTTCGTTCCTGATAGTAATTTATTTAATCAGTGGATGGAAGCATACTCTGGATCGGAGTTGTGGGGAGTACTGCTTGATTTTTTCTACCAACTTAAAGCCCCAATTAGTATTCTTTTTCTATTATGCGTAAATTCTCTTTAGGATGATTTACAAAATCTGCGTTACTAATCCTTTGTGTATCTTGGTGTTTCTAACCATCCACTCCTTTTTTTATTAACCCCCTTATTTATGTTAATACATCTATGATAATTTATACAAATGGTAACTAAAATTCAATAAGGTTGGTCTTTGGAGCCCGCTTCAAAACAGGATGACTAATTATCCAATCTTGGGTTAAATGGCCTCTTCTGTTTATAATTTTATTTCACTTCATTCTTATACATAGAAAATGAGACTCAATATTTTTACTGCCATTTAAGATCATCATACTATCTATTAACTATAAGTAATATAGTATTCTGAAATTATATTCAATAGAAGCTGTTTTATTTCACTCATATAACTATCAGATTTAGTTCTTCAATCCGAATTGTGAAAAAGAAGATTCAGATAATGAAAGTATCTATTCAATTAATTCGACTCTTTTCTTATATAGTACTATAAAGAGAGGAATCGAATTAATTGAATAGCTTTTTATGTTTCAACGAATCGCACGTAGAGATATTGATAAGACACATAGAGTTAATGGTATTTCATAACTAATCGATTGAGCAGCAGCTCGTAGACCACCCAAAAAGGAATATTTATTATTTGACCCATATCCTGACATAAGAAGTCCAATGGGAGCAATACTCGAAATAGCAATCCATAAAAAAACACCTATATTGAAATCAGATAAAACAAAGTGATAACCAAAAGGAATTACTGAATAGCTTAGTAGAATTGATATGACTGATATGGATGGTCCGATACTGAATAAACGAATATCTCCCCTAGATGGAATAAGATTCTCTTTGAAAAGTAGTTTTGTTCCGTCTGCTAGAGCTTGAAGAACTCCAAAAGGACCGGCGTATTCAGGTCCAATACGCTGTTGTATCCCTGCAGATATTTCTCTTTCTAACCATACAATTGCTAGTACACTTATTGTGATTCCCAATACAAGAATCAAAATAGGTACAAGTACCCATAGAATTCCATAGACCTCTTTTAAAGATTCCAATCCGGAAAAAGAATTGATATCTTGGACTTCCGTTGTATCAATTATCATTTCAACGATCAATTTCTCCCATAATGATATCTATGCTACCTAGTATTGTCATAATATCAGCCAATTTCATTCTTTTAACTAATTGAGGAAGAATTTGCAAATTGATAAAACCGGGAGGACGGATTTTCCATCTCCAAGGAAAACCATTCTGATCTCCTATTAGAAAGATTCCTAATTCTCCCTTGGGGGCCTCAACTCTTACATAAAGTTCTTGTTTCGGCAATTCAAAAGTCGGAGACGATTTTTTACCAATGAATCGATATTCAAAATCATTCCATTTGGGCTCCTTTTCTCTATCAAAGCAGCGGATTTCTAAATTTTCATATGGCCCGCCAGGAATTCCTTCCAAAGCCTGTTGAATAATTTTTATGGATTCCGTCATTTCACCAATTCGAACTAAATAACGAGCTAATGAATCTCCTTCTTTTTGCCATTGAACTTCCCAATCAAATTCCTCGTAACACTCATAATTATCAACTTTACGTAGATCCCATTGTATTCCGGAAGCCCGAAGCATCGGTCCTGATAAACCCCAATTTATTACTTCCTCTCTACCAACAACACCTACTCCCTCAACCCGTTCTAAAAAAATAGGATTTCGCGTAATAAGGTTTTGATATTCAACAACCCTTGTTAAAAAATAATTGCAGAAATCAAAACATTTATCTATCCAACCATAAGGTAGATCAGCCGCTACCCCTCCGATACGAAAAAAATTATGCATCATTCTCATACCTGTCGCAGCTTCAAATAGATCATATATTAATTCTCTTTCTCTAAAAATATAGAAAAAAGGGGTTTGTGCACCAATATCTGCCATAAAAGGTCCCAGCCATAGTAGATGAGAAGCTATACGACTTAACTCCAACATAATTACTCGGATATAGCTGGCTCTTTTAGGGACTTGAATATTTCCCAATTGTTCCGGTCCGTTTACGGTTATTGCTTCCGTGAACATAGTAGCTAAATAATCCCAACGTGTTACATAAGGCAGATATTGTATAATTGTTCGGTTTTCCGCAATTTTTTCCATCCCTCTGTGTAAATAACCCAATATTGGTTCACAATCAATAACATCTTCACCATCCAGAGTAACAATAAGTCGAAGAACACCATGCATTGATGGGTGGTGAGGTCCCATATTGACTATCATGAGGTCTTTTCTTGTAGCTGGGACATTCATAGGTTTTTCCTCGATTCATTCTTCCATGAATCGTTAAAAAAAAGTTCATCAAAATTCAGGATCTAAGAAATCGAATAATTGAAAATGACTCTTGAAATTAACGAATTTGTGACTCCCTAATACCCAACTGATTTATTAATTTTTTATAACGTATTCTATCTTTCTTTGCCAAATAAGACAGTAGTCGTTGCCGTTTTCCCAGAATTTTACGTAAGCCTCTTTGAGATAAATAGTCTTTTCGGTGTAATTCAAAATGTGAAGTAAGTCTTCGTATCTTATTAGTGAAATTGACCACTTGAAATTCAACTGATCCGGGGTTTTCTTCTTCTTTTTTTTTTTGTGAAATAACAGGTATAAACGAATTTTTTATCATAAAATAAAATGAAAGCTTTCCTCTCCCCTCCTTTTTGATAGATACTTTTATTGATCAGTAATAGTAATGACACTCATTTTGAATTTTGTATATAAGATTATCTTAATTTACTTAACAATTCTGCTTAACAATTCTGAATTTCTTTTTTTTTTTCAAATTTGTTATTATTAAGCAATCCAATTCAAATAGATAGAAAAATACTATATTTATGGATTCACAAAATAAAAAATTCTATTGTATACTTCAAAAAAAATAAGACAATTTTTTTGATTCCTTTTTCTATCTAATGGATACATCATTGAATTAGTATCAATACCACAATGCGTGTGCGCATTTATTTTAATTTAGATATATATATAAATTAAAAATTTTTAAATATTTTAATTTATATATATATCTTCGCATATCAGATATGTTACGAGAAATATTACGATAACGATAAATAGAAGATAAATGAGAGGATTATCAATCAAATTTTCAATCGCGGATACATTAGTATCCTTAATATACTGAAACGGCTTCCATTATGGGTATCAAACCAATAGCGATTTATACAAGCTAAATCTTCTAATCGATAATTTGGCCAAAGAAAGAATTTTAAATTCATTAGTTTTTTTGTTTCTCTATCAAGATCTTTATTTTTAGCCAAAACTTGACAGCAATTATTTATTTTATTCTCATTGTAATTTATTGTGTTAGTATTTCTAGGATTGAAACAAATTAGAATTCTCAATTCTCTACGGCGTCTAGTGGACAAAATATTTTCCGGAACAAGCAAATCATAATGATTTTTATCAACACCCCCTTTTTCTGGGTTTCTTTGAAACATTTGGCGCTTTTTCTTATGAATCAAAGATAGGCTTGTGGTTTGATACATAAAAAATTGTTCATAGTTTTTTCTAGACAGGCGAACAGGTTCAATAAAAAAGAATTGTTTTTCCACCAATTCGGTATTGTCCTTAAATCCTGTAAGAGTGAAATCCGTATGATTCTGAATCGCCATAGTATCTAGACTTAGATCTCCCTTTTGAATAGAGATTATAAAAAATTTTTTTATATTTTTCAATCTAATCAGGAGACAATAAAATTTGATATTATTCATTATTCTTTCTTGTAGGGAAGTATGATAGTTCAAATGAAAACCTAAATACTTTTCTAGTAAGAAATCCCGTTCTCCCTTTAGATCGTTCCTGTATAGATTTTCATCTATACTATTATCACCATTTTCCCTGTCTGATCTTTCATAATCTTGGTTTGAGAGAGATGATTTTAGATTCTCATATTCTTCTATAGATTTTTGTGCTCCATTTTGAGTGTCTAAATAGAATTCATCAAAATCTATTCTTTTTTTCTTTCTAGTGATGTTTTTAGTTTCACTAACATCTTTTCCATAAAAATCGAAAAAAAGTAATTTGGTTGGTAGGATCCAAGGATTCTTCTTATATGCATGATAAGATTTCCATAATTTCAAAAAGAACCCCAATTTCGGATTCGATTTCGATATGGAATGATTTCGTCTTTCTACATCCATTACCATCCAATCAAAATACTTTCTATCCAAATCTTTTTCCATATCTATAATAACATCTTCCGCTATATAATTTTGGATAGAGATATCACCCGTTATATCCAAAAATTCTTTTTTACGTGTGTTGTCATTATAAGAAATTGCTTGGTTTTTGTTTGCTTGGAATGGTGATCTATATCCATAAATATCTGATTTTTGCTTATCTGCATAATTAATATATTTATATGCCAAAAGATCATATCCATATTGTTTTTTTATTTTTTTATTTAATTTTAATAAGTCCACTTGTTGTTTTTTGTAAAGAATTAATCGTGTTTTTTCATTTTCATATGAATCATATTCTGAATCATATTCGATTAAATCTTTATTTTGAGCCACACGATGTTCAGTGATTCTATTTCTCCAGTTTTGTGGTACTAATCTCGACCATCTGCTCTCAGGTAAATCATATTGATAATGAACCTTTAACCAATTTGTCCATTGATTCATTACAGAATCGGAAACGTTCTTATGTCTTAATTTTGAATTAAATATTCCTTGTATTCTAAAAAAATAATCCTTTATTTCATTCTTAAGAAAAAAAGATCTTCCATGAGATTCAAAAATAGATCTTAACTTATACTTATATACGTTAATAACTTGGATTTGTGATAATTTAAAAAACACATATGCTTGTGACAAAGAAGATACGTCACAAGAATTCTGTGAATTCGTATTCGTAATATTACAAGATTTGTGTATAATCGACATAAATGGAATTATACTTTGATTTGTTTTATCAATTCTTTCTGCATTTGTTTTTTTATTGTCATTCTTTGTAGATTTATTTACAATTTTTTTTGTTGATTCAAGAAAAAGTTCTCCATTGATCCTAGGAATACTAATGATACATAAAAGGATATCTATGTATACCCTTTCCATGAAAAATTTGAAAAAAGAATACGATTTACGGGTTAATCGAACATTTCTTCTTTGTAATATTTGGAAAATATTTTTTTGTAATTCTAATCTTTTAGCATCATAAGTTGTTTTGTTCGAATTCAAATCTTTCTCTGAAGTTATAACCTCCCCCTTTTCTTCTTGTGTCATTTTTTCTATTTGTTTTGTGATTGTCTTTGTTTTAACATTAAGATCTTTTATCTTTTTTTCTGTCAATGAACAATTTGTCCAATTAATAGATTGAATTAGAACGGGTGATTCGTAAATCATTGGATTATTCTTACTGATTGTTGAATTTTTTTTGCTTTCACTCAATTCATCTATTTTTTTGAATCTAAATAGAATACTTTTGATGTTCCATTTTCCTATTTCTTTTAAGATAGTTAGAAACCATTTTTTGCTTTCATTTAAAACTTTTAGAACTAGAAAAAAACGATTTTTCAAATCTTTGTTCAATTGTTTTTTAATTTTTTTAAAAATGGGACCCAAAAATGAAAATGGATTGGGGAAATAATTATCAAGGTATGATTCGACTTGTGTTCCACAAGCTGTTAAAAACCAGAAGTTTTTTTTTTTCACGTTTTTTTTTTCAGTAGATCTTTTTTTTTTTTCAGTAGATCGTACCTTAGATTTGTGCCAAGGTTTCAGAACAAAAGGAGATAAGATCCTTATCTGAAGACCCTCTGTTAACCAGTCGTTTGGAAATTCTTTGTTGGATACAGGAATGCCCTGATAGGTGCATTTAATATGCACTTCTTTTTTCCAATCCCTAAAATCTTCTGACCATTCGGGATTTTGAAATAATAGTATACGAATGATATTTTTAGTTATTATCAATGAAGGTAATAGAATATATTTTCTAAGAAATGATTGGATTATTATTACAAAGCTTCTAATTATTAGACCATATAGAATGCTCTCCCAGGCTTCTTCTATTTCTATAAGTCTTTTTTCGTCGTTGTCTTTTTTTTCCTCTTTTTGATCCTCTTCTATCCTTTTCTCAAAAGCCAAAAATTCTGAATTGTCTGTACCTTTTTTCCTGAAATATTCTTTCAAATATTGGGATATATCATCGAAAAGATCACCAAAAAAGAACGAGGATTTTTTGATTTTGTCCAAAAAAAGGGGGGAATGGGCATTTCTTTGAAAGAGTTTCCAAGTCACTGTTTTACGCCTTTGAGCGCGCATAGATCCTCTGATTAATTCTCGGTTAAAATCGGGTTCGCGTGAATAATTTAGTAAAGACAATTCTTGATTTGGTTCAATCGTATCATCAATATTACTAGTATGACTATCCTCATTGTCATCAGTATTATATATACTCATAGTATTCAAATCTTCATTATAATTCTCTGTTTTACTATTAAAAATCACTATACGGTCGGCTTTTCGGCAACGAATCTGAGCTTCCTTTCCTAGTCCTTCCGTCAGTTGCTCCAAGTCGTCGATTAAGTTGTATGACCATCGAGGAACTTTTTTACTGATTTCGTTTATTCCAATACATTTTTTTCTATTAAAAATTGTTTCATCGTTCAGATCAGTTCTAATTGAGTCGAATAAGAATTTTTTTTTTCTATTTTTTTCTTCGGAATAGATTTTTACTTGTTCATGTTCTGGAAATAAATAAAGTCCGTCAAAATTCAAACTTGATACTGATTTTTCCGAAAATTTACTGATAAAGTTAAAAAAAAAACCTATTTCAGTTAATAATGATTTTCTATCAAATGGATCTATTTTCTGTTCAAATTCTGGATAATCACTATTTATAGCAAGAAGGAGACCATGAATCTTATTTATCAAAATGGAATTTGTTGTGTAAGTTTCATTTTGAATTGATGGTGAAAAGCTTGTTTGGATTTGTCCACGAAAGCGTCCATTCAAGAAAGGATCATATATTTGACTTATATATTTTGTTTTCGTCTCATCCTTACACAATCTAATTCGGTTTTCGAATACATCCAGAGGAATAAATTCCTTATCTAGAACTTTTGCCCTTTTAAAAAATTCATTGCTTAGTTTCTTTCTTTTTTCTTTATTAGTAGAGCTCCAATAATTAGACAATTCATTATAGGAGATTTTATCTCTTGTGAAGAGATCCATTTTTTTTTCCATGATTTTAAGAAAAGTAGATAAATCGGGTGGATACGTGAAAGATATTCTTTCTTTTCCATCACTTTGACATATATGAAAAAAAAATTGTGAATTTTCATTTCTTACGACATTTTCAAAGTGATCATTTTTTATATATCGCAATGGACGATTCCATCGTTGAAAATCGAAAAGAATAGTTACAAGAGGTTTTTGAAATCCGAAGAGATCCTTCTCTTCCTCGTCCTTCTCTTCCTCGTCCTTCTCTTCCTCGATTTTGTCCAAAGTCTTATCGTTTGGCGAAAAGAAATAAGAAGAAAGATCTTCTTCGATGAATCTTTTGTGTTCTTGTTTAGTTTCGTCCGTTTCCGAATCTCTTTCAACATCGATTTCTCCAATTTCATCGATTTCTCCAATTTCATTGTTTTCTTCAATTTCTAACATTTCATCAGTAAAAAAATGAGGAAGCGGTATTCTGCCTAAATAGTGTAAAAGGGTAATAAATGAAAAAACAACAAATATTTGACCCACATAATTTCGAAATTTTAACATAATGTACTTATCAAATCGAATAGTTACCTTCGATTTGATCGAATTATTTTGCTGTAACCAGACTAATATCAATCCAATCCATTTCATCAAAAAGATGTGACCAATTAACCAACCAACAAAACTACTTGTTAAGAATAACAATTTATTGTTGCATCGAAAGAGATAAATGTTCACTAATCTTATTAAGATTGAACTTGGAAAAAGAAGGGGGTTTAATAACTGAAAAAGAAGATTGTTAAAGAATATTTTGTAAATACTAAAATTGCGTATTGAATTTTGATTCTTGTATCTGTAATCCAACTTGTATCCAGAATCCAAATAGTAGTATTTGTCATTTTTGTCAAAGAAATTTAATAAAAGATACGGTAGAGTTAGGGCAGTTATTGTATGAGGTCTACTCAATGCTAGATGCAAAGGCGCATAATAGATCGATATGAACATCATGAGCTGTCCTGTAATAAACCCAGTTGTTGCTGATACTTTCTTCTCGGTCCTTTCTTCCATAACCCGGGCTCGAATAAGGAAGAGATAAGAGGGCCCTATGGAGAATGTGGTCAGAAATCCATAATAGAGTCCGACCACAACGACCGAATTCACTATTTTCAGGCATAAAGATACTAGATAATCTAGTATAAAAGATTGATAAATCATGGCATCTCTCCTTGATTTTTTTGTATTGCAATTTTGATTATTGCAATTTCATTATTATTATTATATGATAATTATGATATGATCATTATTTCTTATATGATAATTATGATCATTCTGATTTTCTTATTTCTT